ACAGATCGTATGGTAGGTCACAAATTGGGAGAATTCGCGCCTACTCTGACTTTCGCGAGACATGCAAGAAACGATAATAAATCTCGTCGTTAAGTTAATTGGAATTTGGAATTAAGAATAGAAAAATTGAGAAAAAAAAAATAGATGTGAATCAAACAAAGGCGGGGGATAACCTTATTTATGACAAATTTTAAAAAGGTAGGGAATAACCCTATGATAAAGAACTCAAGTTCAGGTAAAGAAGTAAAAGTTTTAGCTCAACATATATGTATGTCTGTTTTAAAAGCACGAAGAGTAATTGATCAGATTCGCGGGCGTTCCTATGAGGAAACACTTATGATACTGGAACTCATGCCTTATCGAGCATCTTATCCCATTCTCAAATTGGTTTATTCTGCAGCGGCAAATGCTAATCATAATATGGGTTTGAAGGAAGCTGATTCATTCATTAGTAAAGCCGAAGCCAATAGGAGTACTATTGTGAAAAAGTTAAGACCGCGGGCTCGAGGACGTAGTTATCTGATAAAAAGACCGACATGTCATATAACAATTGTATTAAAAGATAAATCTAAATCATTTTTAGATCAATCTAAGATTTAGATTCATATAAAATAAAAAAATATGGATGAAAAATAAAATAGAATAGAAAAATATGGGACAAAAAATAAATCCACTTGGTTTCAGACTTGGTACAACTCAAAGTCATCATTCCTTTTGGTTCGCACAACCCAAAAATTATTCCGGGGGCCTACAGGAAGATGCAAAAATACGGAATTGTATCAAGAACTATGTACAAAAAAATAGGAAAATATCCTCAGGTTTCGAAGGAATTGCACGTATAACAATTCAAAAAAAAATCGATTTGATCCAAGTCATAATCTATATTGGATTCCCAAATTTATTAATAGAGGGGCAAACACGAGGAATCGAAGAATTACAGATGAATGTACAAAAGGAGTTTAATTCTGTAAACCGGAGACTCAACATTGCTATCACAAGAGTTGAAAAACCTTATGGACAACCTAATATTCTTGCAGAATATATAGCTTTACAATTAAAAAATAGAGTTTCGTTTCGAAAAGCAATGAAAAAAGCTATTGAATTAACTGAACAAACGGATACAAAAGGAATTCAAGTGCAAATAGCAGGCCGTATCGACGGAAAAGAAATTGCACGTGTTGAATGGATCAGAGAGGGTAGAGTTCCCCTACAAACAATTCGCGCTAAAATTGATCATTGTTCCTATACAATTCGAACTATTTATGGAGTATTAGGTATAAAAATTTGGATATTTGTAGACGAGGAATAATCAACCTTGTCTTCCCATTCTGTCCAGTGATAAAACAAAAAATGACAAACTCTTTCATTCTTTTTTCGTTAAAAATAAAAAAATGAACAATTCTAATTCTATAAGGTTAAATAAAAATTCGATTGATCATTTGGTATAATTGCTATGCTTAGTGTGTGACTCGTTAGTTTTTTCTTTATAGTTTCAAGTTGGGATTCAAAAAAAAAATAAACTGACCCCTGCTATAAACTTTGTAATTATATAAAATAAACTAATAACCAACTTATTGCTTCGTATTGTCGAGATCCCAAGAAACAGTCACTATATGAATGAGTGGATCTATCATATGGTTGTAGCAACTGAAATTCTTTCAACAAAAAATAGATCTGATTATGGGTTGTAAAGCAAAAAAAAATAAAGGGATGTGGATAAATGGAAGGATGATAGAAAGAAAGAACAAAAATATCAATGATATATGATTCCAATATGTATGGTCTATGAATCACGTCATAAAAGGCAGTGTGATAAAGCATCAATACTGATAATCAATACTGATAAGATAATTATAAATATAAGAATTTAAAAATGAAATAAATTTAAATAGAATAAAATAATAAAGAGCCTTCAGGTTAATAAAAACTGAGGAAATTGACTTGGGAACGAATTTTGTTGGAAGCTCCATTGCAAAGTTCGGACCTAACCATTAATGGAGAAGCTATGGGAACGACAGAACCTGTGACTGCATAGGCTTCTATTGAAAACGAATCCTAATAATTCATTGGGTGGGATGGCGGAACGGACCAAGAAAAAATTGATTTATTCTGAGAGGTTATGAATTGAACCTTCGAATGAAACAGGAAAGAGTAAATATTCGCCCGCGAAACCTCTATTTATTGGATTACAATCTTTTGTCGTAATTCGATAGAGGTAAAAAAAAATAAGGAAAGGATTCGTTATGTTATAAAAATAAAAAAGAGAAACATTACATTATCTATAAGGATACATAAATGTACACACACGTCTAGCTGTATTGTATATCTTGTATCTACATCTTCCTTCTTATGTAAGAAATTAAATATCAATAAAAGCCATTACTTGGTGTATTATCTATTAATGTGTACCTATTAATGTGTATCTATTAATGTGTATCTATAATATTATTGAATTAGAATCCTTTCATTCGCGAGGAGCTGGATGAGAAGAAACTCTCATGTCCGGTTCTGCAGTAGAGATGGAATTAAGAAACAACCATCGACTATAACCCCAAAAGAACCAGATTTCGTAAACAGCATAGAGGAAGAATGAAAGGAATATCTTGTCGAGGCAATCATATTTGTTTCGGCAGATACGCTCTTCAGGCACTTGAACCTGCTTGGATTACAGCTAGACAAATAGAAGCAGGGCGAAGAGCAATGACACGATATGTGCGTCGTGGTGGAAAAATATGGGTACGTATATTTCCCGACAAACCTGTTACAGTAAGACCCGCGGAAACACGTATGGGTTCGGGGAAGGGATCCCCTGAATATTGGGTATCCGTTGTTAAACGGGGTCGAATACTTTATGAAATGGGTGGAGTATCAGAAACTGTAGCTAGAGCAGCTATCTCAATAGCTGCGCGCAAAATGCCTATACGAACTCAATTTCTTATTTCAGGATAGAGATGCAGAACTAAACAAAAAGGGGTATTGGGGATGAAAAAACAACCGCAGGTTTATTTATTTCTGGACGGACAATATTTCTTTTTTTTCTTTCATACTTTTGCATTGAAATAACAGATTGAAATAAAAATGATATGATTCAACCTCAGACCCTTTTGAATGTAGCGGATAACAGCGGAGCTCGAAAATTGATGTGTATTCGAATCATAGGAGCTGGTAATCACCGATATGCTCATATTGGTGATGTTATTGTTGCTGTAATCAAAGAAGCAGTTCCCAATATGCCTCTAGAAAGATCAGAAGTAATTAGAGCTGTAATTGTACGTACATGTAAAGAACTCAAACGTGAAAACGGTATGATAATACGATATGACGACAATGCTGCAGTTGTCATTGATCAAGAAGGAAATCCAAAAGGAACTCGAGTTTTTGGTGCGATCGCTCGAGAATTGAGACAGTTAAATTTTACTAAAATAGTTTCATTAGCTCCCGAAGTATTATAAATAGTAGTAGATGAGACTATGATATAGTAGGGTATCTGAAATATATCAAATTAGTAGATTGTGTCTCACGTATATACTTTATAATAAAAAAAAAAATAAAAAAAAAGGAAACATGTTGATTATATCAAAATTTGGAGGAACCTATAATTCTAGTTCGTCATGGGTAGGGACACTATTGCCGATCTAATAACTTCTATAAGAAATGCTGACACGGATAAAAAAGGAAGGGTTCGAATAGCATCTACAAATATCACCGAAAACATTGTTAAAATACTTCTACGAGAAGGTTTTATTGAAAACGTTCGGAAACATCAGGAGAGTAACAAATATTTCTTGGTTTCAACTCTGCGACATAGAAAAACCAGAAAAGGAATATATAAAACTAGAACCATTTTAAAGCGTATCAGCCGGCCCGGCTTACGAATTTATTCCAACTATCAACGAATTCCTAAGATTTTAGGTGGAATGGGAATTGTAATTCTTTCTACTTCTCGAGGTATAATAACAGATCGAGAAGCTCGACTAGAAAGAATTGGAGGAGAAATTTTGTGTTATATATGGTAATCTTCCACCTCTGGTATCCTAATTTGATCTCTAACTTCCTATTTGTAAAATAGAGAGGAAAAGTGAGTTATATAACTCTTCCTCCATTAGTTGATACTTCAAGGAGGTTACCTGGAATGAAAGAACAAAAATTGATTCATGAGGGTTTAATTACTGAATCACTTCCCAACGGTATGTTCCGGGTCCGTTTAGATAATGAAGATCTAATTCTAGGATATGTTTCAGGGAGGATCCGCCGCAGTTTTATACGGATACTACCGGGAGATAGAGTAAAAATTGAAGTAAGTCGTTATGATTCAACCAGGGGACGTATAATTTATCGACTTCGCAACAAAGATTCGAACGATTAGGTTATTTTTTTAACCATGGGTATACAATTCGAAGTTCAAAAAAAATTCAAGAGACTTATTCTCTTCCAAGAAGTGGATTCAGAATTAAGGTAAGGAATAAAAAATATGAAAATAAGGGCTTCCGTTCGTAAAATTTGTGAAAAATGTCGACTGATTCGCAGGCGTGGACGAATTATAGTGATTTGTTCCAATCCGAAACATAAACAGAGACAAGGGTAATTCTTCTAAAAAAGAACTTTACTTTCCAAAATAAAAAAAAATATGTAAAAATAAGGTAAAGGATCCGTTTTAACATGAAATGGATATCTCCGTATCTTTTCTTTTTGTATATTTCTGACTCATAAATATGAGATGATAAAATATGACAAAAGCTATACCAAGAATTGGTTCACGTAGGGATGGGCGTATTGGTTCACGTAAGAATGGACGTAGAATACCAAAAGGCGTTATTCATGTTCAAGCGAGTTTCAACAATACCATTATAACTGTTACAGATGTACGAGGTCGGGTAGTTTCTTGGGCCTCCGCCGGTACTTCTGGATTCAAAGGCACAAGAAGAGGAACACCTTATGCTGCTCAAGCCACAGCGGTAAATGCTATTCGTACAGTGGTTGATCAGGGTATGCAACGAGCA